AAAGGATTGAGCCGAATATAAATACAAAGTTACTTTAAATATATGTTTTTAATGCTTATTACTTATCTAATATACTTACTAGAATATACTTTTTTTATTTAGAGATATATATTATTGAAATCTATATATTCTTTTATTTTTTATTAAAAAGAGTTAAAATGGAATAGATAAATGGTTCTATGGATATACCTGATATTATATATATAATAATATAATAAAAAAAATGAATTTATTTGTTTTCTAGATTGTATTTTTTTTTTCGACACTAATATTGACAACAGTGTCTCAAACTAGTATAATTCGATCATTAATAAATGTATCTATTTCCTTATGTTACATAGACTTTTTTCTTACTTAATTAAAAAATGGCGGGGTCATTCGATTTTCTGCGATACAAACAAGAAGTTATTTTTTAATTGAAAGGTAAATAAAAAACGAAATATATATTATCTATTATATATTATCTATATAATAAATATATATATAATAATGTTAAGATAGTATTCAATTGAATTTTTTATTTTTGTTGTTTTTATTTTGCGATTGGATATACACACTCATTCTATTTTAAGAATTCTATTGGGGTTGCTAACTCAATGGTAGAGTACTCGGCTTTTAAGAGCGACTCCATTTTTTACACATTTTTATGAAGTAATTGGTTCGTCCATACCATCGGTAGAGTTTGTAAGACCACGACTGATCCAGAAGGGAATGAATGGAAAAAGTAGCATGTCGTATCAATGGCGAATTTGAAAAATATTTTATTTTTTTTGAATCCTACCAATTTTTTTGGTTTGGAACAAAATAAATTCAGTTGGGTTTAATTAATAAAGGGATAGAGCTTGGCAGCTCCAATTATAGGGAAACAAAAAGCAACGAGCTTTCATTTAGTTTTCATTTGAATGATTACCCCATCTAATTGTACGTTAAAAAAAAAATTAGTGCTTGATGTGGGAAAAACTTTTTCCATGAATGGATTTTTTATTTTTGTTATGAATCCTAATTATATAGCTATTTTCCATTATGATATGGGGTAGTGGTAAATGTGTAAAAAAAAGAGTATATTGATAAAGACATTTTTTTCCAAAATCAAAAGAGCGATTGGACTGAGAAAAAAAAGAATAAGTTAAATAAAGGATTTCTAACTAGCTCGTTACCCTAGAACAATTATATTGAAAAAGGGAGTAGAGAGAATCCGTTGATGGGTTTTACTTATTTTCTAGGTATCTATTTATATTCATTTTTTTTGTTCGAATTCTAATTTAATTAATGTATATAATTAATATATATATAGAATACCCTGTTTTGATCGTATCGCACTATGTATCATTTGATAATTCAATGAATCCCTCATCCTTTAATTTAATCAGATTTTTTTTTTTATCATTAAATGGAGGAATATCAAGTATATCTAGAACTAGATAGATCTCGTCACCATGATTTACTATACCCACTAATTTTTCGGGAGTATATTTATGGACTTGCTTATGATCATGATTTAAATAGATCCATTTTTGTAGAAAATATAGGTTATGACAATAAATGTAGTTTACTAATTGTAAAACGTTTAATTACTCGAATGTATCAACAGACTCATTTGATCATTTATTCTAATGAGTCTAAGAAAAATCCATTTTTGGGATATAACAATAACTTTTATTCTCAAATAATATTAGAGGGTTTTGTTGTTGTCGTGGAAATTCCATTTTCCTTACAATTTAGTTCGTCTTTAGGGGGGGGGATCCAAAAATATTTTTCTAATTTGCGATCAATCCATTCCATTTTCCCCCTTTTCGAAGACAAATTTAGATATTTAAATTATAAGTCAGATATACAAATACCCTATTCTATCCATCTGGAAATCTTGGTTCAAATCCTTCGATACTGGATGAAAGATGTCTCGTTCTTTCATTTACTAAGATTGTTGTATTATTATTGTAATTGGAATAATCTTATTAATTCAAAGAAATCCATTTCTATTTTTTCAAATTCAAAAAGTAATCCAAGATTTTTCTTGTTCCTATATAATTTATATGTATGGGAATATGAATATATATATCTATTTCTACGTAACAAATCCTCTTATTTACGATTACAATCTTTTTGCGTTCTTTTTGAACGAATTTATTTCTGTGCAAAAATAGAACATCTTGTACAAGTCATTGATAAGAATTTTTCGTATACTTTATCATTCTTCAAGGATCCTTTCATCCATTATGTTAGATATCAAGAAAAATCAATTCTGGTTTCAAAGAATACACCTCTTTTGATGAATAAATGGAAATACTATTTTATTTATTTATGGCAATGTCATTTTGATGTTTGGTCTCAACCAGGAACGATCCATATCAATCAATTATCCGAACATTCATTTCACTTTTTGGGCTATTTTTTATATATGGAGTTAAATCTTTCAGTGGTACGGAGTCAAATGTTACAAAATTCATTTCTAATTGAAATTGTTATGAAAAAGCTTGAGACAATAGTTCCAATTCTTTTT